TGTCCTTGGGTGCATGTGGCAGCCGTCTTGACATCTTCAGTGTCATGCTTTATTTTAAGCTACAAGGACGGTATGCAATGGTTTTGTGTTTTTGTTTTGTTTTAATTGGGGTTGATTTGTTAGGGAGATGATGGTTGTTTGGGGTTGGGTGTGATGGTAGGTTTGGGTAGGGTTTGGTACCTGCTGTTGGTTTGTTTTACATTTGATGGTTGTTGGTTTGTTTAGTGGGTGAAAGATGGAGGAAAGTTAATTGTCAAACAAAAGATAATGGATGTGTTGGTTATTTTGTAGGGAGATATAGTTGAATATTTCAACGATTGAAATGAAAAATGTCAATAAAAAAAGAAACGAACGCATGATAACGCGTGAAAATGGGGGTTTAGGTGTAAATTCCAAGGAAAGGGAAATAAAATAGGTATGTCCGGTGACCATTGCATTATTTGTTACTTAGAGGGAAAATAGCCTCCCCTTCGTGATGGGGTCAAAGTGCATCAGTATCCGAGTATGCGACGGCTTATACGATGAAACCATGACAAATTCCGGGGTTTCGGTGAACGATAGTCAAGCGCACATGTGATGTACATGTCAAGAGGAAGATAACTCCTGCTACGCACTTGAAGGGTTTATTGAAAGGACCCCCAGAGAAAAAGCGCAGAACAGTAGGAATGCCGCGATTACGAGGTAAAATGGGGAATATTCATCCTAACCACTTGTATCTGTGAAGAGCAAGAGAGAAGGAATGGAGCAAGTTATGGCCCTGAAATAGGAACCAGTGGCGCAAAAGAGCAAGTTGGGCTAGGGTGTAGGGGGATGTTATGTCCTTGAAGCCAATAACCTAAGGTATAACTGACACGGGGTAGCTCGGTTCTCGTGAGAAACACGATCAATAGATAACCACGCTCTCTGGCTTGGGAGTTCCTGAAAGTATTTGGTAAAGAATATATCCTTGGAGGTGGGCGGGTCCTAATTGTCTAGGGGAATTCAAAGGTGTACTGGGACGATATCCGTACTATCGTATAGGATTTGGGTATAAGGTAGCAGTATCGACCTTAAGCGACGCCGGCGGCTTTGCTGGAGGTAGGATCACTTGGGTTAGCATGTACCTGAAACAAAGATGTCTCTAGATCGGGAAAATCACGAACATTATCTATTTGGGCTAAATGTTTGAGTTGAATTGGCATAGCATACCCGTATGGCGTGGAGTATCCTACATTATAGTAGTGTCTGATGGGGCAAAAATACCCGATGCAGAGAGTACATACCCTGTAAAACATGAGAAAAACATGTGGGGGGGTAAGGGGGGGGGGGTGGAAATTAAGGGAGAGGGAGTGTTCCTGTAGTTAAATTTTTATAACGGTGGTTTTTCAGGCCACAAGTCCTGGTGAAAGGCCGGGTGGGAATTTATGATATACTTTGTCTTATTTTTAGGGGTATGTTTTGTCTTAGGGGGGTTGGCTGTTGCTTCTAACCCTTCCCCCTATTATGGGGTAGTGGGGTTGGTGTTAGCATCTGTTGCTGGTTGTGGTTGGTTGGTGAGTTTAGGGGTTTCTTTCGTGTCTTTGGTGTTGATTATGGTATATTTGGGGGGGATGTTGGTGGTGTTTGTTTATTCAGTGGCTTTGGCGGCTGAGCCTTATCCTGAGGCTTGAGGTGATTGAGGGGTTGTGGGGCATGGTTTGGGGATGTGCTTGGTTATTTTAGTGGGTATTGTGGCGGGTGGGGGGTTGGAGTCTTTAGTGGATGAGGGGACGGTGGATAATGGGGGGTTGTCTTCATTACGTATGGATTTTAGTGGTGTGGCTATGTTTTATTCGTGGGGGGCGGGGTTGCTTATGATTGGGGGTTGAGGCCTGTTGTTGACTTTGTTTGTGGTTTTGGAACTTGTGCGGGGCTTGTCTCGGGGGGCTATTCGGGCTGTTTAGGGGGGTCAGAAAGTAGTTTAGTTTGAAAATGCCAGCTTTGGGAGTTGGTGAAGAAGGTTTGATTCCTTTCTTTCTGAGGGGTTAGATTAAGCGTAGGGTTTGGTACCTGCTGTTGGTTTGTTTTACATTTGATGGTTGTTGGTTTGTTTAGTGGGTGAAAGATGGAGGAAAGTTAATTGTCAAACAAAAGATAATGGATGTGTTGGTTATTTTGTAGGGAGATATAGTTGAATATTTCAACGATTGAAATGAAAAATGTCAATAAAAAAAGAAACGAACGCATGATAACGCGTGAAAATGGGGGTTTAGGTGTAAATTCCAAGGAAAGGGAAATAAAATAGGTATGTCCGGTGACCATTGCATTATTTGTTACTTAGAGGGAAAATAGCCTCCCCTTCGTGATGGGGTCAAAGTGCATCAGTATCCGAGTATGCGACGGCTTATACGATGAAACCATGACAAATTCCGGGGTTTCGGTGAACGATAGTCAAGCGCACATGTGATGTACATGTCAAGAGGAAGATAACTCCTGCTACGCACTTGAAGGGTTTATTGAAAGGACCCCCAGAGAAAAAGCGCAGAACAGTAGGAATGCCGCGATTACGAGGTAAAATGGGGAATATTCATCCTAACCACTTGTATCTGTGAAGAGCAAGAGAGAAGGAATGGAGCAAGTTATGGCCCTGAAATAGGAACCAGTGGCGCAAAAGAGCAAGTTGGGCTAGGGTGTAGGGGGATGTTATGTCCTTGAAGCCAATAACCTAAGGTATAACTGACACGGGGTAGCTCGGTTCTCGTGAGAAACACGATCAATAGATAACCACGCTCTCTGGCTTGGGAGTTCCTGAAAGTATTTGGTAAAGAATATATCCTTGGAGGTGGGCGGGTCCTAATTGTCTAGGGGAATTCAAAGGTGTACTGGGACGATATCCGTACTATCGTATAGGATTTGGGTATAAGGTAGCAGTATCGACCTTAAGCGACGCCGGCGGCTTTGCTGGAGGTAGGATCACTTGGGTTAGCATGTACCTGAAACAAAGATGTCTCTAGATCGGGAAAATCACGAACATTATCTATTTGGGCTAAATGTTTGAGTTGAATTGGCATAGCATACCCGTATGGCGTGGAGTATCCTACATTATAGTAGTGTCTGATGGGGCAAAAATACCCGATGCAGAGAGTACATACCCTGTAAAACATGAGAAAAACATGTGGGGGGGGTAAGGGGGGGGGTGGAAGGTGAGAATTTAGGTGGAAGTGTCTGGGGGGTGGGGGGAAAGGAAACTCTAAGAAGAGGGTGAGTCTTCAGTCTTTGGTTTACAAGACCAATGTTTTAATAAACTATTAGAGTGAGTTAGAGTTTTAGTATTTTGTTCTCTAGTACGGCTGCGAGTGGGAATAGAACTAGGATGATTGTGAAGTAGGATAGGGAGGCTAATTGGCCGATGATGATGAATGGGTGTTCGACTGGTTGGCTTCCCACTCAGGTTAGGATTAATAGGTTGGTGACTAGGGCTCAGAATAGGACTTGGGAGATTGGTCGGAAGGTCAGTGAGCGTTGTTTGGAGGTGTGTAGGAGTGGGGTTAAAAATAGGACTAGGACAGAGGCGGCTAAGGCTAGTACTCCTCCTAGTTTGTTAGGGATGGAGCGTAGAATGGCGTATGCAAATAGGAAGTATCATTCGGGTTTGATGTGAGGGGGCGTAGCCAGTGGGTTGGCTGGTGTAAAGTTTTCTGGGTCTCCTAGTAGGTTAGGAGAGAATAGGGCGAGGGAGGCAAGGAGGATGAGCATGAGTGCAAATCCTAGGATGTCTTTTACAGTGTAGTATGGGTGGAATGGAATTTTGTCGCAGTCTGCGGGGATGCCTAGTGGGTTGTTTGAGCCTGTTTCGTGTAGGAAGGTGAGGTGAACTAGTGTTAGCCCTACGATGACGAATGGGAGGAGGAAGTGTAGGGCGAAGAATCGGGTTAGAGTGGGGTTGTCTACTGAGAAGCCTCCTCAAGCTCATTCTACTAGTGTTTGACCGATGTAGGGGATTGCTGAGAATAGGTTGGTAATTACTGTAGCTCCTCAGAAGGATATTTGTCCTCAGGGGAGAACGTATCCTACGAAAGCGGTTGCTATTAGGGTGAGAAGAAGGATTACTCCAATGTTTCAGGTTTCTTTATTTAGGTAGGAGCCGTAGTAGAATCCTCGGCCGATGTGGAAGTAGATGCAGATGAAGAAGAATGAAGCTCCGTTTGCGTGTAGGTTTCGGATTAGTCAGCCGAATTGTACGTCTCGGCATATATGGGCGACTGAGTTAAAGGCTAGGGAGGTGTCTGCTGTGTAATGTGTAGCTAGGAGCAGGCCGGTGACAATTTGTGTGACTAGGCAGATGCCTAGAAGGGATCCAAAGTTTCATCAAATTGAGATGTTTGATGGTGTTGGGAGGTCGATTAAAGCATCGTTGATGGTTTTGAGTAGTGGATGATTTTTGCGAAGGTTGAGGGCCATTGGTTGGTTCTGTGTATGGATATCAGGATAATGAGGATAGATAGGGCAAAAGATCCTAGGTAGGCTTTGATCAGTCCGGAGTGGAGAGTGGTGCTGGCTTTAGCTGCTATTGTTTGTAGGTTGGCTAGTCCTTCTGGTCCTAATAGTTTGTATCAGGAGAGGTCAATTAGGTGGTAGGCGATGTTTTGTCCTGTGGTTAGTAGGTTTGTTACGGCGAAGCGGTGTGTTAGTGGGTTGAAGTAGCCTAGCGATGTAGAGAAGTTAGAGAAAGGGCCTTGTTTTGTGAGGATTAGAGTTTGAGTTATTTTTGAGATCTCTAGGGCTAGGGCAATTCCTAGGGCTGTGACGATTATTGCTGTGATTTTGATGTATAGGGGTATTGTCATGGGTGGGGTTTTTGTTGGAAGGATGAAGGAGGTGATGATGAAGCCAGCTGTGATGCTGCCTAGTGCTAGGCGGGTGAGGGGGGAAGTTACTGCAGGGTTGTTTTCGTTTATTGGGGTGAGGGGAGGAATGCGTACGAAGCCGGCTTGTACAAGGACGGTTATGCGAATAGTGTAGACTGCAGTGAAGGATGTGGCTAGGAGAGTTAATAGGAGGGCTCAGGAGTTTAAGTAGGATGTGTTCAAGCATTCAATAATTTGGTCTTTTGAGTAGAAGCCTGCCAGGAATGGTGTTCCTATTAAGGCTAGGTTGCCGATAGTTAGGCACGAAGTGGTTGTTGGTAGCAGTTTTTGGAGCCCTCCTATTTTTCGAATGTCTTGTTCACCGTTGAGGGAGTGGATGATGGAGCCGGAACATAGGAATAGCATGGCTTTGAAGAATGCGTGGGTTGAGATGTGGAGGAAAGCTAGCTGGGGGAGGTTTAGTCCGATTGTTACTATTATGAGGCCTAGTTGGCTGGAAGTGGAGAAGGCAATGATTTTTTTGATGTCGTTTTGGGTGAGGGCGCAGGTGGCTGCGAATAATGTAGAGAGAGCTCCGAGGCATAGGCATAGGGTTAGGGCAGTTTGATTGTTGGAGAATAGGGGGTGGGTTCGGATGAGTAGGAAGATACCGGCAACTACTATCGTGCTAGAGTGGAGTAGAGCAGATACGGGGGTTGGGCCTTCTATGGCAGCTGGGAGTCATGGGTGTAGGCCGAATTGTGCTGATTTGCCTGTTGCAGCCAAGATGAGACCTAGTAGGGGGAGTGTAGGGGTTTGGGAGGGAGTGGTGATTTGTTGGATCTCTCAGGTGTTTATAGTGGAGGCTAGTCATGCTATGCATAGGATAAGCCCGATGTCTCCGATTCGGTTGTATAGGATAGCTTGGAGTGCGGCGGTATTGGCTTCTGCTCGTCCATGTCATCAGCTGATTAGGAGGAAGGATATGATTCCGACTCCTTCTCAGCCGATGAACAGGACGAAGAAGTTATTGGCGATGATTAGAATAAGTATTATGATTAGGAAGGTTAGTAGATAGGTGAAGAATTTTGTAATGTATGGGTCTGATGCTATGTATCATGTGGCGAATTGCAGGATAGATCATGATACGAAGAGGGCAATAGGAAAGAATGTGAGGGAATAGAAGTCTATTTTTAAGCTGATAGGGATTTTAAAGGTCATGATGAATTTTCATTCTCATAGGGTAGTTAGACTTTCTATTCCTGAGTGGATGTAGATTGTCATAGGAACTAGGCTGATTAGAAAAGAGGTTTTTACTGTGTTTACGATTGTGGTGGGAGTGTTTTTGAGGTTGTCTGATAGTAAGGGGAAGATGATTGGGGTGAGTAGGGTTGTTAGGGTTAGAAGGGTAAATGTATTTAGGACTAGTAGCAGGTCCATTACTTTCACTTGGATTTGCACCAAGATGAGTGGTTCCTAAGACCATTGGATTACTGTTATCCTTTGAAAGTAAGGGGACTGAGGTTTTAGACTCAGATGCAAGAATTAGCAGTTCTTGTTGGTTGAACCTCCCCTCGGCAGGTAAGAAGAGTTTAACTTCTATTTTTAGAATCACAGTCTAATGTTTTGGGTTTAAACTATACTTGCATATGGGGGTACCTGAGATAAGTTCAGGTTTAAGAATTAGGAGGATTATGGGGATTATGTGTAGAGCTATGAGGAGGTGTTCTCGTGTTGAGGAATTTTGAATGGATGTGATGTGTGAGGGTAGGGTGCCTCGTTGTGTTGTGATGAGTATGTGTAGGGTGTATGCGGCGGTTAGGAGAATTGCGGATCCTGTAAGGATGAGTGTTAGAGAAGATCAGTTAAATAGGGCGATTACAATTGTCAGCTCTGCTATGAGGTTGATTGTTGGGGGGAGGGCCATATTTGCCAGGTTAGCTAAAATTCATCAGGTGGCTATGAGAGGTAGGAGGGGTTGTAGGCCTCGGGCGAGTAGGAGGATGCGGCTGTGGGTTCGTTCATAGTTGGTGTTGGCGAGGCAGAATAGTATAGAGGAAGTTAGGCCGTGTGAGATTATCAGGATTATTGCGCCTGAGAATGCTCATTGAGTTTGGATCATAGTTGCGGCTACGACTAGGCCCATGTGACTGACGGATGAGTATGCGATTAGTGATTTTAGGTCTATTTGCCGGAGGCAGATGGCACTAGTCATTAGGGCACCTCATAGGGCTAAAGTGATGAAGGGGTAGTGGAGGTTGTTTGTTGATGGGTTTACTAGGAGAGTAATTCGTATGATGCCGTATCCCCCTAGTTTTAGGAGTAGGGCGGCTAGGAGTATGGACCCGGCGATTGGGGCTTCTACATGGGCTTTGGGCAGTCATAGGTGGAGGCCGTATAGGGGGGCTTTAACTATGAAGGCTATGAGGAGAGCGAGGCTCGATATTAGGCCGGTTCAGGAGGGTGGAATGGTGGAGTGTGAGAGTTTGAGCATTGGGAAGTATAGGGTGCCGATTTGATTGTGGAGGTGGAGGATGGCAATAAGTAGGGGGAGTGAGCTAGCTAGGGTGTAGAATAAGAGATAAATGCCGGCACTTAGTCGTTCTGGTTGGTTGCCTCATCGTGTAATTAAGATTAGGGTGGGAATTAGGGTGGCTTCGAATGCGATGTAGAATAGTATGAGTTCTGAGGCAGAAAAGGCTAGGAGGATAGATGGTTGGGCTAGGACTAGTGTTGTGGCGAAGATTCGTTTGCGGATGGTAGGTTCTTGTTCTAGGTGGTTTTGGCTTGCTATGATTATGAGGGGGAGTAGTCAGCAGGACAGTACTAGTAAAGGGGATGAGATTTGGTCGATGGATGCTCAGGGGGTTGAGGTTTTACTTGGGTAGTATGTAGGGGTTAGTCATTGTAAGCTGATGGCAGCGATTAGCAGGCTGTGTGTGGTGATGTTGGTTCATAGGTGTTTGCAGGGGGAGAGGAGGGCCAGGGGAAGTAGTATAATAGTTGGTATAATGATTTTTAGCATTGTAGGAGGTTGAAGTTATGGAGGTGGTCGGAGCCGTGGGTTCGGGTGGAGGCTACTAGTAGTGCTAGTCCTGCTCCTGCCTCGCAAGCAGAGAACGTTAGTATGAGAAGGGGAAGGATGGTGGAGGATGGTGCTTGAATTTGGATTGGTCATATGGTTAGGGCGACGTATATTGAGAGTATTATGCTTTCTAGACAAAGTAGGGCTGAGATTAGGTGTGTTCGGTGGAAAGCCAGGCCTAGGCCGCTTAAAGTGAATGCTGCATAGAAGCTCAGGTGGAGGTGGGTCATGAAGAAAGTTATAGGGTGGGTACTATAATTTGTTGAGCCGAAATCAACTGTCTTGGTTAGACTAACTTTCTGTTATTCTGCCCATTCTAAGCCTCCTTGGATTCATTCATATACTAGGCCTAAGGTAAGTAGAAGAATCAGGATAATGGTTCAAGCTAGCGTAGTTATGGGTGATTGGAGTTGTGTTGCTCAGGGAAGGGGGAGTAGGAGGGCGATTTCTAGGTCGAATAGGAGGAATAGGATTGCTACTAGGAAGAATCGGATGGAGAAGGGGAGTCGGGCGGATCCTAGGGGATCGAATCCGCATTCGTATGGAGATAGTTTCTCTGAGTCTGGGGTTATTTGAGCGAGTCAGAAGTTTAGAGCGGTTAGGGCAATGCTTAGAGTTAGGGATGTGGCGATCATGAATGTGATTATGTTCATTGCTCTTCTCTGGGTTTAAACCAGATTTAAAAGATTGGAAGTCTATTGTAATGAATATACTAGAAGAGCAGGATCCTCATCAGTAAATAGAGATATATAGGAACAGTCACACTACGTCTACGAAATGTCAGTATCATGCTGCTGCTTCGAAACCGAAGTGGTGGTTTGATGTGAAATGGTATTTGATTAGGCGGAAAAGACATACTAATAGGAATGTAGAGCCAATGATTACGTGTAGGCCGTGGAATCCTGTGGCAACGAAGAAGGTTGAGCCGTAGACTCCGTCTGCGATGGAGAAGGGGGCTTCATAGTATTCTATGGCTTGAAGTCCGGTGAAATAGAATCCAAGAAGGACTGTTAAAGTAAGGGCCTGGATTGCTTGTTTTCGGTTGGCTTCTGTAATGCTGTGGTGGGCTCATGTTACTGTCACCCCTGAGGCTAGAAGAATGGCAGTGTTTAAGAGTGGGACGTCTATTGGGTCTAGAGGTTTAATTCCGACAGGAGGTCACTGTCCACCTAGTTCTGGGGTGGGGGCTAGGCTGGAGTGGAAGAATGCTCAGAAAAACCCTAGGAAGAAGAAGGCTTCTGATGTAATGAACAGTACTATGCCATATCGTAGGCCTTTTTGGACGGTGGGGGTGTGGTGGCCTTGAAAAGTGCTTTCACGTACGATGTCCCGTCATCATTGGAACATAACTAGGATTGTAGAGGTGAGACCAATGATTAGGAGTTGGGGGGAATTGTAGTGGAATCATATGGTTAGGCCGGAAGTAGTTAAGAGGGCAGCGGCTGCCCCTAGGATGGGTCATGGGCTGGGGTCTACTATGTGGTAAGAGTGTGCTTGGTGTGCCATTGATGTTAGATGTTTTCTTGTAGGTAAAGGCTTAATAGGAGGACGAAGACGTAGGCTTGGATTATGGCTACTGCTACTTCTAGGATTGTTAGAAGTAGTAGAACTAGTAGGGCTAGTAAAGAGACTGCCGGTATTGTTGAGAATAGTGCTGTTGTGGCGGTGGAGATGAGTTGGATTAGAAGATGGCCTGCTGTGAGGTTTGCAGTCAGGCGGACACCTAGTGCCAATGGTCGGATAAGGAGGCTTGTTGTTTCAATTAAAATTAGGGCTGGGATTAAGGGGGTGGGGGTACCTTCTGGCAGGAGATGGCCTAGAGAGGTGGAAGGTTGGTTTCGTAAGCCTGTTAGGAGTGTAGCGAGTCATAGGGGGAAGGCCAGGGCTAAGTTTATGGATAGTTGGGTGGTTGGTGTGAATGTGTAGGGTAGTAAGCCTAGAAGGTTAATTAATAGTAAGAAGACTATTAGGGATGTAAGGATTAGGGCTCATTTGTGGCCTTTTTTGTGAAGTGGTATTATCAGCTGTTTTGTAATCAGGTTGATGAACCATAGTTGTAGGGTTGAGAGGCGGTTAGTAATTCATCGGTTGCCGGGGGAGGGGAGGAGAAGGGCTGGGAACGTTATTGAGATTAGGATTAGGGGGATTCCTAGGAAGGTTGGGCTTGAGAATTGGTCGAAGAAGCTTAGGTTCATGGTCAGGTTCAAGGGGTGGTTTTAGGAGTTGTGGGTGTTTTGCTAGATGGGGGGTTTATAGTGATGAATGCGAGAATTTTGGGTTGGATGATTAGGGAAAAGGTGAGTCATGTAGTGAGCATGATAAAAAATCAAGGGTTTGGGTTTAGTTGTGGCATATCATTAAGGAGGGGTGGGCCCTCTTTCTCTAGCTTAAAAGGCTAGTGCTGTTCCATAGCTTCTTAATGATTAGGAAGGTGGTAGGGAGGATCAGTTTTCGAAATTGGCTAGGGGAGTTGATTCGACTACGATTGGTATAAAGCTGTGATTAGCTCCACAGATTTCTGAGCATTGTCCGTAGTAGACTCCAGGGCGGGGTGATAGGAAGGAGGTTTGGTTGAGACGTCCTGGGATTGCATCGGTTTTTACGCCTAAGCTGGGGACGGCTCAGGAATGAAGTACATCATCGGCGGTGACAATGACTCGTACTTTGGAGTTTATGGGTACGATGACACGGTGGTCGACTTCTAGGAGGCGGAAGTGGCCTAGCGGAAGATCTGATGTGGGGATTATGTAAGAGTCAAATGTAAAGTCTTTAAAATCGGTGTATTCGTATGATCAGTATCATTGGTGGCCGATGGCTTTTAGGGTCAGGTCTGGCTCGTTTACCTCGTCCATTATATAGAGAATTCGTAGGGAGGGGAGGGCGAGTATAATTAAAACTGCGGCTGGGAGGATTGTTCAGACGAGTTCGATTTCTTGAGCATCGACAGTGCTTGATGACAGTTTTTCTGTGAGTATTAGGGCTAAGAGGTAGAGGACTAGGCTGCAGATGGCTAGGGCAACTATTAAGGCGTGATCGTGGAATTGAACGAGTTCTTCTATGATAGGGGATGAAGCGTCTTGGAAACCGAATTGTGAGTGGTTGGCCATTTTTGGGGTGAGGTGTACGGGGGTTTCACCCGTAACTTAGCCTTGACAAGGCTATGTAATTGTTTTACTAACACCTCTATGAGAAAGAAGCATAAGTGGTTTATATGCGGTTGGCTTGAAACCAACATATGGGGGTTCGACTCCTTCCTTTCTTGAACTTGGACGAAAGCTGGTTCCTCAAAGGTGTGGAATGGAGGAGGGCAGCCATGGATTCATTCGATATTAGTGCTTGTCAGTTCTGGGTGAAGTGCTTTACGTTTTGATGCAAAGGCTTCTCAGATGATGAACACTAGTATGATTACGGCTGTTAAGGAGATTAGTGAGCCGATTGAAGAGATAGTGTTTCATAGGGTGTAGGCGTCTGGGTAGTCTGAGTATCGTCGTGGCATCCCAGCTAGGCCTAGGAAGTGTTGGGGGAAGAAGGTTAGGTTGACACCTACGAATATTACGCCGAAATGGGCTTTGGCTCATGTAGAGTGGAGAGTGTACCCCGTGAATAGGGGGAATCAGTGGGTGAAGCCTGCTAGGATTGCGAATACTGCTCCTATCGATAGTACGTAGTGGAAATGGGCTACTACGTAGTAGGTGTCGTGTAGGGCGATGTCTAGTGAGGAGTTTGCTAGAACAATTCCTGTTAGTCCTCCAATGGTAAATAGGAAGATGAAACCTATAGCTCATAGTATTGGTGGGTCTCATTTAATTGTGCCTCCGTGCAGTGTTGCTAGTCAGCTAAATACTTTGATTCCTGTTGGGATGGCAATGATTATGGTGGCGGACGTGAAGTATGCTCGTGTATCTACGTCTATTCCAACTGTGAATATGTGGTGGGCTCAGACAATGAAGCCTAGGAACCCGATTGATAGCATGGCTCACACTATTCCCATGTAGCCGAATGGTTCTTTTTTCCCTGCGTAGTAGGCTACAACATGGGAGATAATTCCGAATCCTGGGAGGATTAGAATGTATACTTCTGGGTGGCCGAAGAATCAGAATAAATGTTGGTAGAGTACTGGGTCTCCTCCACCTGCAGGGTCGAAGAAGGTAGTGTTTAGGTTGCGATCGGTAAGGAGCATGGTAATGCCAGCGGCAAGGACGGGGAGAGATAGGAGGAGTAGGACTGCGGTGATTAGGACGGATCAGACGAATAGGGGTGTTTGGTATTGTGAGAGGGCGGGTGGTTTTATGTTAATTGCTGTTGTAATGAAGTTAATGGCCCCTAGGATTGAGGAGATCCCTGCCAGGTGAAGGGAGAAAATGGCTAGGTCTACTGAGGCTCCGGCATGGGCTAAGTTGCCGGCAAGAGGAGGGTACACGGTTCAGCCTGTTCCTACCCCTGCTTCGACTGTGGAGGAGGCTAGAAGAAGTAGGAAGGACGGAGGGAGAAGTCAGAAGCTCATGTTGTTTATTCGGGGGAATGCTATGTCTGGGGCCCCGATTATTAGGGGGACTAGTCAGTTCCCAAATCCTCCGATTATGATTGGTATAACTATGAAGAAAATCATAACGAAGGCATGGGCTGTAACTACTACGTTGTAAATTTGGTCATCTCCTAGCAGGGCGCCTGGTTGGCCTAGTTCTGCTCGGATAAGAAGGCTTAGGGCGGTGCCCACCATTCCGGCTCATGCGCCAAAGATTAGGTAGAGGGTACCAATGTCTTTGTGGTTGGTTGAGAATAATCATCGGTTAATGAATGTCACAGGTAAGATGGCTGAGTGTATAAGCGTTAGGCTGTAGTCCTTTTTACAGAGGTTTGATTCCTCTTCTTATCGGCCCTGTGGTGAAATTCATGGTGAGTTGCAAGCTCATTGATGTGTGCTGATCGCATACCGGGGTCTATTAGGCAGAAGCCCGTTGGTTTGGGCATATGGCTGTTAACTATAGTGTCATGGGATCGAAGCCCATCTGTCTAGTGTGTTGAAGGTTCTAGCTTAATTAAAGCATCTGGGTTGCATTCAGGAGATGCAGGGTAATGTCCTGCGAATCTTAGCAGAAACTAAGAGAGTTTAACTCTTGTCTAAGGCTTTGAAGGCCTTCGGTTTAGGGGTGATCCTAAGTTTCTTAGACAATGGTGAGGATTATGGGTGAGATGGGTAGGAGTGTGATGGATATGGTGGCTAGGATAGCAACTAAAGCGCTGGTTGGTTTGTTAGTGTATCATTGTTTTATGTGGTTTGTGGTGTGTGGGGGGAGCGTGATTGTTGCGCAGTATGCAAGTCGGAGGTAGAAGAATAAACTTAGCAAGGAAAGGAGGGCGATGATTGTTGCTGCTGGAGCTATTTCTTGTTTTGTTAGTTCTTGGATGATTAGTCATTTAGGAAGGAAGCCTGTTAGAGGTGGGAGACCTGCAAGGGAGAGCAGGGTTAATATTAGAGTTGCGCTTAGTGCTGGGGTTTTTGTTCATGTGGTTATTAGTGTGGATAGTTTTAGGGTTTTAATTGAGTTTAGGGTGAGGAATACAGCTGTAGTTATTAGGATGTATAGATAGAAGTTTAATAGGGCTAGTTTAGGGCTGTAAATAATGATGATAGCTATTCAGCCTAGGTGGGAGATAGATGAGAAAGCCAAGATTTTTCGAGTTTGTGTCTGGTTTAGACCTATTCACCCTCCTAGGGCTGCGGAGAGGAGAGCTATAGTAACCAGTAGAGTGGGGTTAAGCGCTTGAGAGGTCATGAAGAATAGGGTTATTGGGGGGAATTTTATGGCTGTGGATAAGAGAAGGCCGGTGGTGAGGGAGGTGCCTTGGAGCACTTCGGGGAATCAAAAGTGGAATGGGACTAGTCCTAGTTTTATTGCAATAGCTGAGGTTAGGATTAAGCACGATGTTGGACAGGTGAGTTGAGTGATGTCTCATTGCCCTGTTTGTCATGCATTGGTTATGCTGGAAAATAGGATTAAAGTGGAGGCAGCCGCTTGAACTAGAAAGTATTTGGTTGCGGCTTCAATGGCCCGAGGGTGGTGGGATTTTGAAATTAGGGGAAGAATGGCTAAAGTGTTGATTTCGAGCCCGGTTCAGGCCATGATTCAGTGGCTGCTTGAGATTGTGATGGTCGTTCCTAAAAGAAGGCTGGTGACAAAGACTAGTTTTGCTTGGGGGTTCATTAGTAGGGGAAGGAGTTGAACCATCATTTTCGGGGTATGGGCCCGATAGCTTGTTTAGCTGACCCTACTAGAAAATAATATAAGGGAAGTATGAAGGGCTTTGATCCCTTTGGTGCAGGTTCAATTCCTGCTTTTCTAAGTTTTTAGGAAATGAGAGGGTTGGTCTACCTCTGTGTTCACTTTATCATAGTGGCCCTTAGTGCTCAGGCACATTTCCTTGGGGTTCTTAGGTAGGGGGGTAAGCCTGCATAGCAAATTGGCAAGCTGGTGTGTCATAAGCATAAAGCCAGCGTGAGCGGAAGAAAGTTTTTTCATAAAAGGTGCATTAGTTGGTCGTAGCGGAATCGTGGGTAGGAGGCACGAATTCATAAAAAGCCTGCCGATAGAAGCAGGGTTTTTGTAGCTAAGATTACGGGGTATAATTCTTGGGGTGGGTTGAAAACGCTTGGGTTGAAGAATAGGATGGCGGTTAGCGTATTTATGAGTATGATATTTGCATATTCGGCTAAAAAGAATAGGGCGAAGGGTCCTGCTGCGTATTCTACGTTAAATCCTGAGACTAGTTCGGATTCACCTTCTGTTAGGTCGAATGGGGCTCGATTAGTTTCAGCAAGTGTGGAGACATACCATATTATGGCTAGTGGCCAGCAAGAGAAGATTAGGTATAGGGGTTCTTGGGTGATTGCAAGGGTGCTAAGGGTGTAATTACCGCTAAGTAGGACAATGGATAGTAGGATGATGGCCAGAGTTACTTCGTAGGAGATGGTTTGGGCTACTGCACGGAGTGCTCCGATTAGAGCGTATTTTGAGTTGGAAGCTCATCCTGATCAGAGGATGGAGTAGACTGCTAAGCTTGATATGGCTAGTAGGAATAGGAGGCCTAAGTTCAGATCTGCGAGTGAAAATGGTAGGGGAAGCGGGGTCCAGATGGAAATTGCAAGGAGGAGTGCTAGTATGGGGGTTGCAATGAATAGGATGGGAGAGGATGTTGATGGGCGAATAGGTTCTTTGATGAATAGTTTTACTCCGTCTGCTAGTGGTTGGAGCAGTCCGTAGGGCCCTACAATGTTTGGGCCTTTTCGGCCTTGTATGTAGCTTAGGATTTTACGTTCTACCAGGGTAAGGAAGGCAACTGCGATCAGAATAGGAAGGGCGTAGGAAAGGGCTATGATGAGGTTGATTAAAAGTGGGTGGTTGGTCACAGGTAAGCTAGGGAGAGGATTTGAACCTCTGAGTTAAAGGACTTAAGCCTTTTGCATTTGCCGAGCTCTGCCACGCTAGCTGGGCCCTTTTCTAGGGCGGGTGGGGTGTGATAGCCTTTTGTGATTAAGTTGGCTTCATCACTTAAGGCGAAGGCTTGCTGGTGGTATTGGCCTTGCTTTTCCTATCCTTTCGTACTGGGAAGAGCTCATCATAGATAGAAACCGACCTGGATTACTCCGGTCTGAACTCAGATCACGTAGGACTGTTAATCGTTGAACAAACGAACCCTTAGTAGCGGCTGCACCACTAGGATGTCCTGATCCAACATCGAGGTCGTAAACCTCCTTGTCGATATGGACTCTTGAAGGAGATTGCGCTGTTATCCCTGGGGTAGCTTGGTCCATTGATCAATTATATTGGGTCTGGTTGCTATTAGCACGTTGAGGGGTTGCTCTCAGTCTAGAGTTAAGGTCTAATTTTTGGAGGATTTGTTTTTCTCCAAGGTCGCCCCAACCGAAAAACGCAGGCCAGTGGCTTAGTATGTGAGTGTGCCCAGTGGGTGTTTATGTTATTTGGGGTGGCCGTTGGTTTTAAAGTTCCACAGGGTCTTCTCGTCTTATGGGTTTATCCCTGCTTTCGCACAGGGGGATCAATTTCACCGATCGCCTGCAAGAGACAGTTAAGACCTCGTTTAGCCATTCATACTAGTCTCGATTTATGGGACAATTGATTGCGCTACCTTTGCACGGTTAGGATACCGCGGCCGTTAAACCTCAGGTCACCGGGCAGGCATCACCTTCAATACTTGTTTTGGTTTGCTGAAGGCTATGTTTTTGGTAAACAGTCGGGCCTTGGTAATTTGCCTAGTTCCTTTTGCAGGTTTTAATCTTTCTTGATGGACGCTCCTCTGTCGGGTTAACAATGTGTTTAATACTCTGCTTGTTGTATTGATCGTATATTGGGGATTTGTTAATAATGTAAGGATGTAAGCTTGCGTTGTAGAGGGAGGACCCTGGTTACTCATTCTAGCATTAATTCTCCTATTTGGTTATAGGTTAGCCTGTTAGTGGGGAGGGATTCATATAGCTTAGATATTTTTAGGGTACGGAGCTTTAACGCACTCTTTGTTGATGGCTGCTTGAGGGCCCACAATAGGTTTATGTGTTGGTTATTTATCCGCTCGTGGAGATTGTACTCTTTTTTAAAGGAGCTGTACCCCCTTTAAATAGCCCTTAATTCGCTTCATTGGGGTTTATTGGTTCCTTGGAGAAGAATTAAGAGTGAACTAAGATTCGTTTCACAGGCAACCAGCTATCACCCAGCTCGGTTGGCTTTTCACCTCTACCCACAAGTCATCCCACTCTTTTGCAACAGAGACGGGTTCGCTCAATAATAGCTGCTCATGGGTAGCTCGCTTGGGTTTCGGGGTGGCAAACTTAAATTCATTTTGCTTGGTTGTTCTTGCTAGACCATGATGCAAAAGGTACAAGGGTTGATCTTTGCTGTTTGTAGCTTGTCTTGTTCATTGTTATTTCATCTTTCCCTTACGGTACGTGGTCTCTATCGCTCCAATGGTGTCTTTTCTATCGCCTATACTGGGACTAGCAAATGCTTTGGTTGGGTTTAGGGAATAGCTTTGTTATTCCGGGTCAATGTATGTTGGGCTAGAGTTTGGCATCAAGACGATCTGGTGTTAGCAGATATCTTTCAGGTGTAAGCTGAATGCTTTGGTTAAAGCTACGTCTTGGTAGTCTAAGTGCACCTTCCGGTACACTTACCTTGTTACGACTTACCTCATCTTCAGCTGGATGGCTTTTTAGTTATAAAGTGTTTTGGTCGCTTGTGAGGAGGGTGACGGGCGGTATGTACGTGCTCCAGAGCCGGCTTAAAGAGGGCTCGATTGTCCCACTTTACTGCTAAATCCTCCTTCCAGGGACAGTTTCATATCCCTTTGCCGTAGTGTTCTAGTTTAGAAAATGTAGCCCATTGCTTCCATTCCATAGGCTATACCTTGACCTGTCTTACTAGCGTGATGGGGCTATTGCGCTCACTGTTGGGCTATCAGGGGAGGTGAGCTGGCGACGGCGGTATATAGGCTGTTTTGGGCAAGAAATGGTCAGGTAATATCGTGGATCATCGATTACAGAACAGGCTCCTCTAGGTGGGTTTGGAGCACCGCCAAGTCCTTAGAGTTTTAAGCGTTTGTGCTCGTAGTTCTCGGGCGGATGTTCAAGTAGGGTAGAACATCAAGATTTAGGGCCAGGCATAGTGGGGTATCTAATCCCAGTTTGGGCCCTGGCTTTCGTGGAATTCAATTAATCGTTGTTCTAAGATCTTCTTTGAGGGCAGAGGCCTTATGGGCATCTTGGGCTTATGACAGCTCAGTTGCTTTTTAGTCTTAGCTACTTGGATAACATGTGACCACTCTTTACGCCGTTATAAAGTTAATTTGGGTCTCCTGTATGACCGCGGTGGCTGGCACAGGATTTACCGACCCTAKTGTTTGCTATGGCTAAGTCAAGTTTACACTCATTGCTTAATATTAACTACTGCTGAGGATCCGTGGGGACGTGGCAATTGCTAGGCGTCTTGGGCTACGATTGGTGAGCCTGATACCCGCTCCTATCTACTTGGGGTTTAAGGTGTCCAGGGCATCTACACTGGGGCGCGGATACTTGCATGTATAAACCTAGCAACAACCAACAGTAAGGTTAGGACTAAGTCTTT